GAGGAGTTTTATTCTTGCTCGAATATTCATTATTAGTTTGCTCTATATGTAAGTTTGTGCGTGATTTGCCTTTTGGTTCTAGATGGATTAGTAGGGATTTGGTTTTGGTAATTCTCATTAGTTGTTATTATTCATCAAGTATTCTTGTAGTTAGTAATGCGTTTTAGTTTCGGTTAAATTTTGTGCCAGCAGCCGCGGTTATACCTTGGATGCAATTGAATATGTTTGGCTTGAGGTAGTTATATGATTTAGATTGTTTGGTTTTATATTGGTTGGTTGGTTGGGTGAAATTTTTATTTTTGTTGTTTTCCTTGTTTTATGTTTGGAGGCTATGAAATTCTTTTTTTAAACTAGGATTAGATACCCTATTATTTTAGGATGTTAATTTTTGTGCTTGAGTAGTATTAGTTATGTTCTTGAAACTTAAAGAATTTGGCGGTATCTTATTCCGTTCAGAGGAATCTGTCTCGTTATCGATAGTCCGCGTTGGACCTTACTTGGTTGCTATGGTTTGTATACCGCCGTTTATTTGATTATGCTTTTAGGGTTTTTAATTTTCTGGTTTCTTTATTTTGATTTATTTCAGGTCAAGGTGCAGCTTGTTTCTAAGTGTTATTGATGGATTACATTGATCTTTGTTAGTTTGGATTGTTGATTGAGATTATTGATATGAAATTGGATTTGATTGTAATGTTTTGTAGATTGTTTTCATGATAATTGGTTCTAAGATATGTACACATCGCCCGTCGCTCTCGTTTGTTTTTAATGAGATAAGTCGTAACAAAGTGGTTGTACCGGAAGGTGCGGCTGGAGTGATTTCAGATCATTTCTGTTAGTTGAGGTTTCATTTACGCTGAATTTTTTGTCGTGCGATTCGGCATGGTCTGATTATTGATTATTTTGTTGTTTGTTTTGGTCTCGGTTAGGAGTTAATCGGTAAAATATTATTTTGTTGTTGTATTCTTTTGATTTAATTTTTTTACGATAGTTTATTTGTACTGTAAAGGTTTGTTTATTGTTTTGTTGGAAGTTGACTTGTTTTGTCGTACCTTGTGTATCAGGGTTCATTGAATTTTATTATTTATTTTTATTTCCCGATTTTAAAGGAGTTAATAATTTATTTTGGTTGCTGTTTCATTAGCATCAAGAATAGGTTGTTGGTAGTGAGATGTTATTCGTCTTTAGTGGTTTCTGGTTTTTCAAGAAATGAATTTAATTCATGCATTTTGTTTTATTTTTATACTGTTGTATATTTGGTTTTACTTGATGTTAAGATTAAGGGGGATTAGCTCCTTATTTTATTTTTATAATTTTTATTTTAATTTAGTTTTGTGGATTTTATAGTGATTTTCAATTTGATTATGTTAAAGTTTTATTTTTCTTTTTCTTTATTTTGTTTTATTTATTTTGTTTATTGAAGTGTTTCCTTTATTTTTTATTGGATTGTAATTATTGTGGAATTAGTAAATTTTGTTTAGTTATGTTGTATTTTACTTGTGTTTAATTTCTTTTGAGGAATTAGGCAAAGGTTTTGTGTCCGCCTGTTTAACAAAAACATCTTTTCTTGTTAGTTTTTGAAGTATGGCCTGCCCGCTGACTTGAGTGTTGAAGGGCCGCGGTATTTTGACCGTGCAAAGGTAGCATAATCATTAGTTCTTTAATTGTGATCTGGAATGAATGGCTTGACGAGGCACAAGCTGTCTTGAGTTTGAATGTTTTATTGAATTTGGTTTTTGAGTTAAAATTCTTAGATGTTTTTATGGGACGAGAAGACCCTATAGAGTTTGACATTTTGTTTATTTTTTGTTTGGTTTGTTTTTATTTTTGGAGTAGGCTTATTGTTTTGTTGGGGTGATGAGAGGAATAGTTTAACTCCTCTTTATTTTGGTTATATTGATTTATATTTATTTGATCCATTTATTTTGATTATAAGATTAAATTACCTTAGGGATAACAGCGTTATCCCCCTTGAGAGTTCTTATCGGCAGGGGGGTTTGCGACCTCGATGTTGGATTAAGATGAATTTTTGGTGTAGGAGCTGAAAGTTGTATTGGGTCTGTTCGACCCTTGAAATCTTACATGATCTGAGTTCAAACCGGCGTGAGCCAGGTTGGTTTCTATCTATAAGTATTTTTTATATCTTAGTACGAGAGGACCAGGTATTTGGAATAATTTTGTTGTTGTTGAGTTTTATTAACTGTTATGCTATTTTGGCAGATAAGTGCACTGGATTTAGAATCTATTAATGTAAATTTTATTTTACAAGTAGTATTTTGTTATGTTAGGGTTTTTATTTTTTATTGTTGTGTTTTTGTTGTTGGTTGTTTTTGTTTTGGTTGGGGTGGCATTTCTCACTCTTTTGGAACGAAGGGTCTTGGGATATGTTCATATCCGCAAGGGTCCTAATAGGGTTGGTTTTGTTGGCATTCTTCAGCCTTTTAGAGATGCCATTAAGTTATTTTCTAGGGAGCAGTATTTTCCTTTGGTTTCTAATTATTTGGTTTATTATTTTTCTCCTGTTTTTGCACTTTTTCTTTCTTTGTTGATTTGGTTATTAATTCCTTATTTTAGAGGGTTTGTGTCTTTTGAGTTAGGTTTATTATTTTTTTTAGCTTGTGCTAGACTTGGTGTTTATACTGTTATGATTGCTGGTTGGTCTTCTAATTCTAGTTATTCTTTGCTGGGTGGTTTGCGTGCTTTGGCTCAGACTATTTCTTATGAAGTTAGATTGGCTTTTATTTTGTTTTCTTTTGTAATTTTGGTTTGTAGTTATAATTTGATTTATTTTTATTTGTTTCAGGTTTATGCTTGGTTAATTTTCTTTTCTTTTCCTTTGTCTTTTGTTTGGTTTATTTCTTGTTTGGCGGAAACTAATCGTACTCCCTTTGATTTTGCTGAAGGGGAGTCTGAGTTGGTTTCTGGTTTTAATATTGAGTATGGTGGTGGTGGTTTTGCATTAATTTTCTTGGCTGAGTATGCTAGTATTCTTTTTATGAGTTTGTTGTTTTGTATTATTTTTTTGGGTTGTGATCTTTATTCTCTATTTTTTTACATTAAATTGTCCTTGATTTCTTTTTTGTTTATTTGGGTTCGTGGTACGTTGCCACGGTTTCGTTATGATAGGCTGATGTATTTGGCTTGAAGGAGTTTTTTGCCTCTTTCTTTAAACTATCTTTTGTTTTTTGTTGGTGTTAGGTTATTGATTTTCTCTTTGTTGTAGGTGTATTAATTTAGGCATCAAGTTAATAGAAGATTTGAACTTCTTTCATAGTGATTTCAAGGCACTAGGCTTTTCTTGTTGCTTATTTAACTAATTTGTTGTTTTGTCTCATATGTTTGTTGTTATGGGGCTTGCGATGTAGTATAGGAAGTATAGGACTGTTAGGATTTGTCCTGTTAGGATATAAGGTTCTTCTACTGGTCGGGCTCCGATTCAGGTTAGTAGGATTACTGTATTTGTTATTGTTCAGAATATTACTTGGTTTACTGGGTAAAATTGTGCTCCTCGGAATTTTGATTTAATTGCTGGTATGATGAATAGGATTGCGATTGATATAGCTAGTGCGATTACTCCTCCAAGTTTGTTTGGGATTGACCGTAGAATTGCATATGCGAATAGAAAGTATCACTCTGGTTGAATGTGTACTGGTGTCACGAGTGGGTTTGCTGGTGTGAAGTTGTCTGGGTCTCCTAGAAGGTATGGTTCCTTTAGGGTTAGGATTGTTAATAGTATTATTATTACTGCGAATCCTATGATATCCTTTACCGTGAAGTATGGGTGGAATGGGATTTTGTCTGTATTTTTATTTAATCCTAATGGGTTGTTGGATCCTGTTTGATGTAGGAATAGCAGGTGGATTAATACTATTGCGGCGATAGCGAATGGTATTAGGAAGTGAAGTGCAAAAAATCGAGTTAGGGTTGCGTTATCTACAGCAAATCCTCCTCATACTCATTGTACTATTTCGGTTCCTACGTAGGGAATGGCTGATAGTAGGTTTGTAATTACGGTTGCTCCCCAAAATGATATTTGTCCTCATGGTAATACATATCCTAGGAATGCTGTCGCTATTATTAGGAATAGGATTGCTACTCCTACTGATCATGTATGTATGAATTTGTATGATCCGTAGTATAAGTTTCGTCCAGTGTGTAGGTATAGACAGATGAAAAATGTTGATGCTCCGTTTGCGTGCAGTGTTCGTAATAGTCATCCATAGTTTACGTCTCGGCAAATGTGTCTTACTCTGGAGAATGCAGTGTTGGCATCTGGACAATAGTGTATGGCTAGGAATAATCCTGTTAGGATTTGTATAACTAGACAAATTCCTAGTAGTGATCCAAAGTTTCATCATCCTCTGATGGTTGATGGTGTTGGTAGGTCTACTAGGGCGTTGTTTGCGATTTTAATAAGGGGATGTTTGTTTCGTATGGGTTTGTTCATTAGTTTACGTGTCGTAAAGGTCCCCTTGAGATGCTGATGATATTTACTACTACGATTAGTGTAAGTAACATGTATATTACTAGTAAGATGGTTATTGTTCCTGTGTTTTGGTTATATATTATTGTCGTTGATGTAATGATTTCGTTTTCTGTTGTTACGTTGTATGTATTTATTTCTTTGTTGTTTGTTTGGTCTGGCATGATGTATATTAGTGCTGGTGATGTTATTATTGCGGTTAGGATTATTTTGTTTGATGGTGAGAATATTTCGTTTGATGCTAGTCTTGTCATGTATATAAATAGTACTAGTATTCCTCCGATTATGATTATGAATAGAATGTATGAGAATCAGAATCTTTTGTGTATGGTTCCTCTGATTAGGCAAGTTAGTGTGGTCTGTAGAAGAAGTATTATTCCTATGGCTAGTGGGTGCTTTATTTGTGTGAATATTAGTCTGGTTATTATTCTTGTTGATATTAGTAGTTTTGTTATATCAGGGGGTATTTTATTTAAAATGTTAGTTTTGGGGACTGATGAAATGGCGTTAATGTCTTTCCTCTGAAGTTTTAAAAGGTTGTTCCTTATTTTTGGTTTACAAGACCAATATTTTTGTTAAATTATTAAAACATTTTAATGTCAATGTGGCTATATCTTTTTATTCTTTACTTCTGTGGTGTTTGAACTTTCTCTTCTGGTCGTAAGCATTTATTGGTTACTTTATTGAGATTGGAGTTTGTTGTTTTGGTTTTGTATCTTTCGGTTTATTTTTACTTGTGTGGTTTTAATTATAGATTATTTTTCGTTGTTTATTTCCTGATTTTTTCGGTTTGTGAGGGCTCGTTGGGTCTGTCTATTTTGGTTTCTATAATTCGTAGTCATGGTAATGATTATTTTCGTTCTTACAGAGTTCTTCAATGTTAAGGTTTCTTTGTTTTTTATTGTTTTTGATCCCGTTGTGTACTTCTAGTTCTTGATGATTGGTTTGTTCGTTGTTGTTTGTGGTTTCTTTCGTTTATCTTTTTTCTTTTCCTTATTTTTTTTGTTGAGGTAATCTGGGTTATTTTTTTGGATGTGATGTGATTTCTTATGGTCTTATTCTTTTGAGTTTATGAATTTGTGTTCTTATGATTTTGGCTAGAGAATCTATTCTTCGTTCAAATTACTTTCCTGGGTTTTTCCTATTTGTTGTGGTTTTCCTTACTACTATGTTGTATTGTACTTTTAGAAGAATTAGTTTGCTTTCGTTTTATGTTTTCTTTGAAAGTAGATTGATTCCTACTTTGTTTCTTATTTTAGGCTGGGGCTACCAGCCAGAGCGTGTTCAGGCTGGTATTTACTTATTATTTTATACTTTGTTGGCATCTCTTCCTTTATTGGTTGGTATTTTGTTTATTTATAGTTCGTTGGGCTCATTGTGCTTGTTTTTGTTGCGGGGGGGTATTGTTGGTGGTTTATTTTATGTTTGTATGGTGTTGGCCTTTTTGGTCAGGATGCCCATGTTTTTAGTTCATTTGTGGCTTCCTAGGGCTCATGTGGAAGCCCCTGTTTCTGGTTCGATGATTTTGGCTGGTGTTTTGTTGAAGCTTGGTGGTTATGGTTTGCTTCGGGTTTTTCCTATTTTGTCTAGGTTTGGATTTGGATTTGGCATCGTTTGGGTTGTTTTGGGGTTGGCTGGTGGTTTGTTGGTTAGCTTGTTTTGTATGCGGCAGACTGATTTGAAGTCATTAATTGCTTATTCATCCGTAGCTCATATGGGCATGGTTATTGGTGGTATTATAACCATGGGTTATTGGGGTGTGTGTAGATCCTTTGCTTTAATAATTGCTCATGGTTTGTGTTCTTCTGGTCTTTTTTGTCTTTCTAATATTTCTTATGAGCGGTTTGGTAGTCGTAGTTTGTTGATTAATAAGGGTTTAATGAATTTAATGCCTAGTATGGCTATGTGGTGGTTTTTGTTAAGTGCTTGTAATATGGCTGCTCCTCCTTCTCTTAATCTTCTTGGTGAAATTGGGTTGTTAAGTAGTTTGGTGTCGTGGTCTTGATATCTTATGTTTGTTTTGATTTTTTTGTCTTTTTTTAGTGCGGCTTATACTCTTTATATGTATTCTTATAGTCAGCATGGCTCTGTTTTTTCTGGTTTGTATTCTTGCTCGTTGGGCTATGCTCGCGAGTTTTTATTATTGTTTTTACATTGGTTTCCGTTAAATTTGGTTATTTTAAGGGTTGATTTTGCTGTTTTTTGGGTGTAGATATTGTGGATGGATAATATTATTGGTCTGAATAGTTTAATTTAAAATGCCGATTTGTGGTGTCGGTGATGTAGTTTTGTTGCTTTGGACTGTGATGCCTGTTTCTATTTGTCTTGCTAGATTTATTTTTTTGTTTCTTTTGGGTTGATTTTGCTGTTTTTTGGGTGTTTATTTTATTTTGTGCGATTTAACTTATTTTGTTGACTGGATGGTTGTGAGATTAAATGGTAGTCCTGTTGTTATAACTTTTTTGTTTGATTGAATGTCTTTATTGTTTATGGGATTTGTTTTTATTATTTCTTCTCTTGTTATTTTGTATAGTGATGATTATATATTTGGTGATTTAAATATTATTCGATTTATTTTGTTGGTTTTGATGTTTGTAGTTTCTATGATGTTTTTAATTGTTAGCCCTAACATAATTAGTATTTTGTTGGGTTGGGATGGTTTAGGCTTGGTTTCTTATCTTTTGGTAATTTATTATCAGAATGTGAGGTCTTACGGTGCTGGAATACTTACTGTTTTATCTAATCGTATTGGTGATGTGGCTTTATTGATGGGTATTGCTTGAATGATTAATTTTGGTAGTTGAAGATTTGTTTATTATTTGGATTTTTTGTCGGGGTCTGTTGAAATGGAGTTAATTTCTTTTTTGGTTGTTTTGGCAGCTATGACTAGGAGTGCCCAAATTCCTTTCTCTTCTTGGTTACCTGCGGCGATGGCCGCTCCTACTCCTGTTTCTGCTTTAGTGCATTCTTCTACTTTGGTTACTGCTGGTGTTTATTTGTTGATTCGTTTTAGACCTTCATTTGGTTATTTATTAAATGTTGCTTTATTGTTGATTTCTGGTCTGACTATATTTATGGCTGGTCTTGGGGCTAATTTTGAGTATGATTTAAGGAGGATTATTGCTTTGTCAACCTTAAGACAATTAGGCCTTATGATTATGACTATTTCTGTTGGTCTTTCTGGTTTAGCTTTTTTCCATTTATTAACTCATGCTTTGTTTAAGGCCTTGTTATTCATGTGTGCTGGTGGTGTGATTCACTCTATGGGTGATTCTCAGGATATTCGTTTCATGGGGGGCCTGTCCGTTTATATGCCTTTTACTTCTTCCTGTTTAATGGTTTCTAATTTTGCTTTATGTGGTATGCCCTTTTTGGCTGGTTTTTATTCTAGGGATTTTATTCTAGAAATGTTTTCTATGAGATATGTAAATATTTTTGGGTTTTTTTTATTGTTTGTCTCTACGGGCTTGACGGTTTGTTATTCTTTTCGTTTATTTTATTTTGTTTTGTGTGGTGATTTTAATTTCGTTTCTTCTTATTCTATGGCTGAGACTAATTATAATATGGTTGTAGGTATGGTTGGTTTATTGACTATATCAGTTCTTGGGGGCAGTTCTTTGATGTGATTGATTTGTCCTACTCCTTCCGTTATTTGTTTACCTTATTATTTAAGGTTTCTTACCTTTTTTGTGGTATTGCTGGGGGGTTGAATGGGTTATGAGATTTCTGGCTTTAGGTTTAGTGATTATTTGTTTTCTATGTATTATTATAGTACTTCTTCGTTTTCTGGCTCTATGTGATTTATGCCTTTTTTTTCTACTTATGGTGTTTCTTTTGGACCTTTAGGTTTTGGTTATAAGTCAATGAGGGTTCTTGATTCTGGTTGAATGGAATATTTTGGTGGTCAGGGTTTGTATTGGGTTCTTTTTAATCTTGGTAGGGTTAATCAGTGGGCTCAGTACAGTAGTTTGAGGGTGTTTTTGGGTTTCTTTGTTATGTGAATTGTTATTCTGTTGTTTTTGTTAGCTTTTTACTTGAATAGCTTATTTTTAGAGCGCGACGCTGAAGATGTCGATGAGGTTGTTTTTGACCTTTAAGTGGGTATTTTATTTATAAAAGTTGGTCTTTATCTTTACAGTGAAAGTGTAATGTTTTCTTAAACTATATAAATTAGAAGTGTAAACGGATTTTAACCGCTATAGTGATAAGTTAGCAGCATTCACTTTTTCTGTCACTTCTTTAACTGGAATTACTTTGATTCACTTATATTATTAACAATAATATACCTCTTTTTGGTTTCAGTTAAGTTGAATGGATAGTGAGGATAGGTTTAGACTATCTAGGGTCAGGTCGAAACTGACTGCAAGTTGTTGCTTCTCACTTGTTTGAGGCTAGCTGTATTTGTTGCAGCACTTTTTGAATGCAACTCAAATGTTATTGTTAACTATAGTCCCTGGTTTTAGTTTCTTCATTCTAATGATCCTTGGTTTCATTCGTGGTATAGTCCGATGATTAGGATTAGGAGAAATGCGGATCTAATTAGTGCTCATGATTTTATTCTTGATGTTGTTATTGTGATTGGTATTGGTAGTAGTAGTGCGATTTCTACGTCGAAAATTATGAAAATTACTGCGATTAGGAAGAATCGTGATGAAAAGGGTAGTCGTGCTGAGTTTTTTGGGTCAAATCCGCATTCAAATGGGGATCTTTTTTCTCGGTCTTCGTTAATTTTTTTTGAGATTAAGGTTGCTAGGTATATTACTACTGCTGATAATATGATTGTGATTGTTGTTATTGTTACAATTATTATTATTACTTATCTTGTTTTCACAAATTTCTTGATTGGAAGTCAAGTATACTTTACTTGTATTAGGTAAGTAGTTTATCTTCCTCATCAGTAGATTGAGATGTATAGGAATAATCACACTACGTCTACGAAGTGTCAATATCATGCCGCTGCTTCAAATCCGAAGTGGTGATTTGATGAGAAGTGTAGGGCTGTTTGTCGTAGTAGACATGTTGTTAAGAAGGTTGTTCCAATGATGACGTGTAGTCCATGGAATCCTGTTGCTATGAAGAATGTTGATCCGTAGGCGGAGTCTGCGATTGTGAATGGGGCTTCGATATATTCGTAGGCTTGAAGTGCAGTGAAGTAAAGTCCTAGTAGTACTGTGAAGAATAACCCTTGCGTTGCTTGTCTGAAGTTATTTTCTAATAGTCCATGGTGTGCTCATGTTACGGTTACTCCTGAGGCAAGTAAGATTGCGGTATTTAGTAGTGGAACTTGTAGGGGATTGAATGGTTGAATTCCTGTAGGTGGTCATGTTGATCCTAGTTCAATTGTTGGTGATAATCTTCTGTGGAAGAATGCTCAGAAGAATGATGCGAAGAATAGTACTTCTGAGATAATGAATAGGATTATTCCTCATCGTAGTCCTTTTGTTACTATTTTTGTATGTAATCCTTGATATGTTCCTTCTCGAGTGATGTCTCGTCATCATTGGATTATAGTTAGTACAGTGATTATAGCTCCGACTCCCAGTAAGCTGTCGTCGTATTGGTGGAATCATTTGATTAATCCTATTAGAGTTACCATTGCTCCAATTGCTCCTGTGAGTGGTCACGGTCTTTTATTTACTATGTGGAATGGGTGGTTTTCGTGGCTTGACATTAATTTACTTCTCTAGAGTATAGTGTTCTTAGGATTGCAAATACATATGATTGGATGATGGCTACTGCTCCTTCTAGGATTAGAAGGAGGATTTGTGCTGTGATTAATACTGTAAGTAGGGTGTGGTTTATTCTAGGTCCGTTGTTTCCTAGGAGGGTGAGGAGTAGATGGCCGGCAATTATATTTGCTGTTAGTCGTACTGCTAGTGTTCCTGGTCGGATAAGGTTTCTGATTGTTTCGATGATAACCATAAATGGTATTAATATTGTTGGTGTTCCTTGTGGTACAAGGTGCTCGAATATGTGGTTTGTATTTTTAATTCATCCGAATAATATGAATCTTGTTCATAATGGCAGTGCTAATGTTAGTGTAAGGGTTAAGTGGCTTGTTCTGGTAAATACGTATGGGAATAACCCTAGGAAGTTGTTTATTAGAATTATTAGGAATAGTGAAGTAAAGATGAATGAATTTCCTTTGTTTTGATTTCCTTTTCTTAGGATTGTTTTTATTTCTTTATGGAGTTTGTTTATTAGTAGTCTAATTATTATGTTGTTTCGTGAGGGGATTAATCAAATTCTTGTTGGGATTAGTAGCAGTCCTACAATTGTTCTTGTTCAATTTAGGGGGAGTCTGTTGATTTCTGTGGTTGGGTCAAAGATTGAGAATAGGTTTCTTATCATTTTCAGTTTATTTTGTTGACACTAATAGTGTTTTTTGTTGGTGATGTTGTTCTGTTTGGGGATTGTGTGAAGTAGTTTATGATATTGAATATTAGGAATGTTATTAGGAATGTAATGTATAGTATTATTCATTCTATTGGTATTATTTGAGGTATAAAAGGATATCATTATTGATTACTTCAGTTTGACATTCTGATGTTATATAATTAACTAATCCTTTCATCAGAGATAGTTGCTAAATTACCATGAGCTGGTTTAAGAGACCATTACTTGCTTTCAGTCATCTGATGATTCTATTAGGTTTGAAACTCAGTTAATGAAGTGTTTTGCTGGTACTCTTTCAATTGTAATGGGTATAAATCTGTGGTTTGCTCCACAGATTTCTGAGCATTGTCCGTATAGTAATCCAGGTCGATTGATTGAGAATCTCATTTGGTTTAGTCGTCCTGGTGTGGCGTCTGTTTTTACTCCTAGTCTTGGGATTGTTCATGAGTGTAGTACGTCTGCTGCTGTAACAATTAGTCGGATTGGTGAGTTTATCGGTAGCACAACTCGGTTATCTGTGTCTAGCAGTCGAAATGTTCTTGCTTGTTGTTCTTCTTGTGGTGTTATATATGAGTCAAATTCTAGTTTTGTAAAGTCTGAATATTCATATCTTCAGTATCATTGGTGTCCTACCGCTTTTAATGTTAGTGCAGGATTATGGATTTCGTCCATTAGGTATAGAAGTCGTAGGGATGGTATGGCGATGAATACTAAGATAATTGCTGGTGCAATTGTTCATGTGGTTTCGATTATTTGTCCTTCTAATATAAATCGTCTGGTTTGTTTATTTCGGATTAGGATGAATATTATGTATGATACAGTTGTGGTAATTATTAGTATGATTATTAATACATGGTCATGGAAGAAGACTAGTTGTTCTATAATGGGGGATGCTCCATCTTGTAGTCTTATGTTTAATCATGTCGTCATTAGTTCTAATGAAAGCCTGAGGCTTTATATTTGGAGCTTAAATCCAGTGCACTTATCTGCCACGTTAGATTTCTTGGGCTATTAATTGTTAATTAGCGAGATGGTTGGTAGTTCTGAGTATCTGTGTTCTGCTGGCGGGAAATTTTGTAGCCATTCAATTGAGTTTCTTGTTTGTGTTGGGAATAGGATTTGTCGGTTTGATGAGATTCTTTCTCAAATGATAAATAGGAATATTATAACTCTTACGAACGAAATTGTTGATCCCATTGATGAAATGATATTTCATGTTGTGTAGGCATCTGGGTAGTCTGAGTATCGTCGTGGCATGCCAGCTAGTCCTAGGAAGTGTTGGGGAAAGAATGTTATATTTACTCCTGTAAATATAACGGCGAATTGTGCCTTTAGTCACTTGGGGTTTATGGTAAGTCCAGTAAATAAGGGAAATCATTGAATGAAGCCTGCCATGATTGCGAATACTGCTCCTATTGACAGTACATAATGGAAGTGGGCAACTACGTAGTATGTGTCATGTAATACGATATCGATTGATGAGTTTGCAAGTACTACTCCCGTTAGTCCTCCTATTGTGAATAGGAATACAAATCCTATGGCTCATAGGCAGGTTGCTCTATATGTTATTTGTGATCCGTATATTGTTGCTAATCATCTGAAGATTTTGATTCCTGTGGGTACTGCGATAATTATTGTCGCTGATGTAAAGTATGCTCGTGTATCAACATCTATTCCTACTGTAAACATATGGTGTGCTCATACTACAAATCCTAGTAGTCCGATTGCTAGTATAGCAAAGATTATTCCCAGGTTTCCGAATGCTTCCTTCTTTCCTCTTTCGTGGCAGATGATGTGGGAAATTATACCGAATCCTGGCAAAATTAGAATGTATACTTCAGGGTGCCCGAAGAATCAGAATAAGTGTTGATATAGGATTGGATCTCCCCCTCCTGCTGGGTCGAAGAATGATGTATTTAGATTACGATCAGTTAATAGCATAGTGATTGCTCCTGCTAATACTGGTAGTGACAATAAAAGTAGAAGTGCTGTAATGGCGACTGATCATACAAATAACGGAATTCGCTCGGGCTTTATACTTTTTGGCTTCATGTTAATTGTTGTTGAAATGAAGTTTACTGCTCCCAGGATTGATGATACACCTGCTAGGTGAAGGGAGAAGATGGCTAGATCTACGGATGCTCCGGCATGTGCAATTCCTCTTGCAAGAGGAGGATATACTGTTCACCCTGTCCCTGCTCCGCTTTCTACCGTTCTACTTGCAAGTAGAAGTGTTAATGATGGTGGGAGTAATCAGAATCTCATGTTGTTTATTCGTGGGAATGCTATGTCTGGTGCTCCAAGTATTAGGGGCACTAGTCAATTTCCGAATCCACCAATTAGAATTGGTATAACTATGAAGAAGATTATAACAAATGCGTGTGCTGTGACGATGACGTTGTAGATTTGGTCGTCTCCAATTAGAGATCCGGGTTGCCCTAGTTCTGTTCGGATAAGTATTCTGAGGGACGTACCTACTATACCTGATCAAGCACCAAATACGAAATATAGTGTTCCAATGTCCTTGTGGTTGGTTGAAAAAAACCATCGGCTAAAAATTAGTGGGGTGGCTGAGATAAATTAGTAGGCGATAGGCTGTAAATCTATTTAGGGGCGTTGACGTTGCTCTTCCACTATGATGGTTAGCCTTGTATTCATTTTGTGATGACAGAATGCAATTCTGTAGGGGTAGGTGTAAAGGCTTACCAAGGCCTAAAGGTCGAGCATCCTTTATTTATAGCTTTGAAGGTTATTAGTTTAGTTTAACTTAAGGCCTTCCTTCTGGTCTTAGTTTGTTCTGATGATGATTGTACATATTATTGCTCCTATTAGTGAGATAGATGATAGAGTCATGGCTCTAATGTTTTTGGTTGATTTGGCTTTATGTAGTTGGATATTTCACTTTGATTCTGTATTTAGAATTATAAATCTTGAGTAAGAAATTTTTAGATAGTAGTATAGCGTAATTAGTGATATAACTACTATAATGGTTGCTATTGGTACTAGTTCGTTTATGGTTATTGCCTGGATGATGAATCATTTTGGCAGAAATCCTAGAAATGGTGGGAGCCCACCTAGGGATAACAGCGAGGTGAATATTATAAACTTCGTTAGTTTATTTTCCTTGTTCGCTATTAAGATTTGGTTGATAAATGACACTCTAGATAGCTTGATGACTGAAAGTACTGTTAGCACTAATGTTGAGTAGGTTACGAAGTATATGATTCATATATTGTCCCCTGTAATTAGTGCTATTAATATTCAACCAGTATGGTTGATAGATGAATATGTTAGGATTTTTCGCATTGAGGTTTGATTGAGTCCCCCAATTGCTCCTACAATTGTTGATGCTAAAATGATTCTGAATATGAAGGTGTTGGCCTCGATTAGATATGATATTAGCATCATGGGTGCGGCCTTCTGGATTGTTATTAGTAGTCTACAATTTTCTCATCTTAGTCCTTCCATGACTCCTGGGAACCACCAGTGGAATGGTGCAGCCCCTCTCTTTAAGAGTAGAGGTGTGCAAACAATTATTGGCGTATAGGGGGTTCCTACGTTCGTGAGCGTGAACAGGTCTTCTGTTACTGTTTTTATTACTACTATGAATAATAGAGTTGCTGAAGCTAGTACTTGAACGATAAAGTACTTTAATGATGCTTCTGTGTTGTATATATTTTTGATGTTAGATATCAGTGGAATAAATGATATTAAATTTACTTCCAGTCCTATTCATGCGCCAATTCATGAGTTAGACGATACAGATACTAACATACCTCTTACTAAGGTGATTAGTAATAGGATTTTGGTTGAGTTACTGGGCATTAGAGAAGAGAGTATTTACTCTATTTATGGGGTATGAACCCATTAGCTTTATCTTAGCTTACTTTTCTAAGTTTAGATTTATTTTTTATACATCTTGGTGTATGGTGCACGGTGGCTTTTGATGCTTGTTGGTGACAGTTTAATTCTGTTAGATGTAATGAAGGTAGTTTTCACTACATGTTTTATCCTATCACGATAGTCCTTTAATCAGGCTCATCATT